GTTGCTTTTACCGAGCTTCCCTCTTGTATCAGCAAACCATCACCCATTAATACAACGCCAACATTATTTGATTCCAAATTAAGAGCAATGCCTATTGTACCCTCTTCAAATTCTACTAATTCACCTGCCATTACTTCATCAAGACCATGAATACGAGCAATGCCATCGCCTACTTGAAGTACGGTACCAGTATTCACAATCTTGACTTCTCTACTATATTGTTCAATACGTTCACGGATAATATTACTTATTTCGTCGGCTCGAAGGGTTACCATTAGTATTTCTTTATTCTTTTTTCGGAAGCAAAGGGAAAAAAAATAATGCCTAAATTAAAAATTTGAATAAAAGTTGAAGGGCTAATCAGTTATTTCTTCCATGGCCCCGAGAATACCAATATTCGCACGGATAGTGCGGAAATGTAACTCGGTATTCATATTCAAACAACTGTTCAGAGTTCCTAGAGCTCCTTGTAAGGCTTGTTGGAAAACTCGTTGTCGGACCTGATTCATTGCTCTTTGTTTTTCAAAATGAAGGGTTTCATTTTTGTAATTTTCTAATCGTTCCAAACTATCACAAGTGGCGTTAATCAAATTTTCTTTTTCTCGTTCTATCTCAGAGTATCCATTCATTCGATACTCATCTGCTTCTAGTTCCACTTTCCGTAAGCGAACTCGGGCTTTTTCGAGTTGTTCAATGGCCCCTCTACGTAATTCTTCCGAATTTCGAATAGCACTCAAGATCCTCTGTTTTCGATTATCTAATAAATCTTTTAATGAAAGTAGATTATCTTACCATTAATTTCACAACTTTTATGATCTCTTCCCGAACCAAACATGAATCTTTCGATTCATTTGGCTCTCACGCTCAATTATTTATTTGATTTTTTATGGGTATTCCCATATCTTTTTTTAATGTAATGAGCCTACCCTCTCTTTTCTTTTCTGTTTGTATTCAAGGATGTCGAAATTGATACAAGACCAGAATAATTATTAGGAGGACTCTTCCGACCAGACAAAAATCTATAATTGTCAGCAAAGTTGTTTCTTTATTTGTATTTCTTCTTTATCTTTATTTAATTCAAAATTCATTTAATGAAATTAGTTTCAAATACAAATTTCGAATTTTGCTATTTTTTCTTCAAATCCAAAAAATTCCGCTTTTTTTATACATAGGTCGTCGATTCGGCATTGGATAAGATAAAAAGGGCAAATGCCCATTTTCTAGTAAATGGTTTAAATCATTTTATTGATATGAGTGTTCTATATCAGATAAATTACCACCTATTCATTTTTAAACCATTTCGGTACTAATTTCAGTACTAATGTAGTCGTAGAAAGAATACCATGTTTTGCCTGGACTTCAAACAGTTTAGTTTTAACCATGTTAATGGTCTCGCATTATTGGTTATAGAGAATCAAAGTTGATTTACCAATGAGTTACGAAATGCTATGGTTCTTACATATGATTTCTTAATTTATTCAGAAGTAATTCGTCGAGATCGTGCACCTTTTTTCTTCTTTATCCTAAAAATACTATAAATAAAGTGCAGTCGGATGGATCCAACCTATTCTTGAAATACACAACTCGCACACACTCCCTTTCCAAAAAAAATCAATACACCAATTACTACACTTAGATTTATTAGATTTGTTGCTAAAATATCGGTATTAAACCCGAAACTCCCGGCGGATGGCCAGTGGCCCAAGAAAACGAAAGAATCGGTTACATTTTTCATATGCTCTCCTCTTATAGATAGGGCTAACAAAGAACAAAGTTCTTTTTCTATCACTTTGCTCGCCCCTTTCTTTTTTGATCTATTTTTTTATTAATTGAATTTCCCTTTTTTAATGGGAATAAATTTAATCTAGTAATTTCATTTAGGTTAGGTCTTAGGTCTCATTTCAATTGAGAAAAATATTGTTTGTTGAAATGTTTCCTAAAATAAAAGGAAAAAAGTTTCCATTATACTAAGCTAAGGACGGGAAGGAAGAAAACGAACGGATCCGGTAATTCCTCATCCTCAAATCAGTCCTTCCTGGGTCTCAACAAATAAGTAATTGTAAGAGTAAAGTGTTGATATAATTTGAAGAAGCAAACGGCAATTTAAAGTTAATAAAATAAGAAAATAAAGTATGTAATCTAAGGGACTTTTAAAATTTCTAGGATTAAACAAAAGGATTCGCAAATAAAAGTGCTAATGCCACGACCAGTCCGTAAATTGTTAAAGCTTCCATAAAAGCTAGACTCAGCAATAAAGTACCTCGTATTTTACCCTCTGCTTCTGGTTGTCTCGCAATACCTTCTACAGCTTGGCCTGCAGCAGTCCCTTGACCAACTCCAGGTCCAATAGAAGCAAGCCCTACAGCCAATCCAGCAGCAATAACAGAAGCGGCAGAAATCAGTGGATTCATGGTAAGTTCCTCGCATGAAAAAAAAAAGAAATGGTTAATGATACAATCAACCAATGAATTATTACTTTTATTTTATCATTAAGATGTATTGGATCGAAATAATAAAAAACGACGAATTGAAATGATAATATTGATGAATTGTCAGAACTACTTTGATATCTAGTTTTTAATTTATACACTTTTTGGAAATCCCTAGACATATAATTCCAGTCTAGTTATTGCATTTCTTTCCAACTATTCCTTCATTCAATTTTTCGTTCTTTATCCTTCTAGATCTTTGAATTCATCTGTTTTTTCAGCCAATTCACAATCACAGACAAAAAAAAGGACTTATATGGGAATCCATCTAAATGTAGTAAACAGCAATCAAATCAATATATGTAATGGATATCTAATATCTATATATATATAAATGAATATATATATATATCAATATATAATATCAATATTAATATTGATATTATTAATATTGATATTAAGTAATAGTATATATATATATATAGTAATTATATATAGTATAAGTTGATAGAAGTGTTGATATAAGTAAAGTATTATAAGTAAAGTATAAGGGCTTATATCTTATATATAGGGAATAGGGACTCTATAACAAGTGAATATCTAATATTACATATACATTTGTATTACATATACATTTGTTTCTTCTCTAACGTAAACTTTATATGGAATCAGATTCTGGAATCATTCCTCGAAACTCACATAAAAAGTGGCTGGACTTATAGACATTACATACACTCAGTGTGACCCCCCAAACCATCTTTTTTTTATTTCGCAACATCGTCCATCTTCTTTTCTACGACTCGAAGTCGTATATTAATACGTATTAATATCTATTATGTTCTGTTCTCCAACCAAGCAAATTATCTTGAATCATGCATGAATTCGGAGAAGCTAAAAAAAAAATACTATTTCGAAAAACTAGTCAATGATGACCCTCCATGGATTCGCCTATATAAGCTGCGGCTAACGTTGCAAAAATAAGAGCTTGAATACCACTTGTAAATAATCCAAGAAACATAACAGGTATAGGAACTACTAAAGGGACTAAAGAAACAAGAACAACAACTACTAATTCATCAGCCAATATATTCCCGAAAAGTCGAAAACTCAGAGATAAAGGTTTTGTGAAATCTTCTAAGATGTTAATTGGTAAAAGTATTGGAGTTGGTTTAATGTATTTCTCGAAATAACCCAATCCTTTTTTAGTAAAACCCGCATAAAAATATGCCGCTGACGTGAGTAAAGCTAAAGCAACAGTAGTATTTATATCATTCGTGGGCGCAGCTAACTCCCCATGAGGTAACTGTATGATTTTCCAAGGTAAAAGAGCACCTGACCAATTAGAAACAAAAATAAATAGGAACATAGTTCCAATAAAAGGAACCCAAGGACCATATTCTTCTCCAATTTGGGTTTTGCTCAAGTCTCGAATAAATTCAAGGACATATTCGAAGAAATTCTGACCGTCGGTCGGAATAGTTTGTGGATTACGAACAGCTATGATGACTGAACCTAATAAGATAGCAATTACGACCCAAGAAGTGATAAGTACTTGGGCATGGATTTGTAAACCTCCTATTTGCCAATAGAGATGTTGGCCTACTTCTACACCCGATATATCGTATAACCCCTTGAGTGTTTTAATGGAACATGGTATAACATTCATATTGTCCTCGGATAGAAATTGAACTTCAAAAAAAGGAATTATTTTGATTCAACCATTTCTTTCTCAAATCACCAACGTGAATCATTAATCGTATATTTAGGATACCAAGAAATCACATAACATCATAATATATATATCAATATCCCCAGTTCCTTTTTTTATCTCTTTTTTAAAATGCAAAAATTGTAACCGATCCAATAAATCTATGGAGTTGCCCAATAATTAAATAATCTTATAATTCTTATTATTCTTAATCTTAATCAACGATTTCTTATATAGCTAGAACGGCCTTCACAAATTGCGGATACTAATTTGTTAAGAATCAATCGAATTGAAGCTATAGCGTCATCGTTGGCTGGAATCGAAATATCTGCGAGATCTGGGTCACAATTTGTATCGATTAAACAAATCGTCGGAATCCCCAAAATAGCACATTCTCGAAGAGCTGTATATTCTTCTTGCTGATCAACGATAATCACAATATCAGGCAATCCCGTCATATATTTGATCCCACCGAGATATGTTTGCAAGGTATATAATTTTCTCTTCAACATTGCTGCATCCCTTTTAGGGAGACGGTTGAGTTTCCCCATCTTTTCTTCTGCTCTTAAGTCCCTGAACTTTGAAAGTCTCGTTTCCGTAGTAGACCAATTCGTTAACATACCACCGAGCCATTTTTTATTAACATAATGACATCGAGCCCTTATTGCAGCTGATGCTACTGAATCCGCTGCTTTATTTTTGGTACCAACGATTAAGAAGCTTTTTCCCCTACTTGCTGCATCAAAAACTAAATCACAGGCTTCTGATAAAAAACGAGCAGTTCTAGCGAGATTTGTAATATGAATACCTTTACGCTTTGCCGAGATGTAAGGGGCCATTCTAGGATTCCATTTCTTAGTACCATGACCAAAATGAACTCCTGCTTCCATCATCTCTTCCAAATTGATGTTCCAATATCTTCTTGTCATTTTTTCCCACACTTCCTTTTTGTTTTTTTTATTATTAACAAAGAGACGAGGTACCTTGAAATAAATAATTGTTCCGATGGAACCTTCTACCGGGGATTGACCATTGATACACGGTACAAACCATTCATTTTTTTATTACTTATTTTATTTATTTATTACCAAATCAAAAAAATAATCAGACCAGTCCAGTATAGTTAAAAGCTAGTTAAAGTAAAAAGTGAATCCACTCTTAGGAATCATTAAATCGCATAAATGATTTTTCTGATGTTTCATGGAAATTTGTCTCATGGAAATTGTTTGTCACGTAAGAACAAAATAATTCTCTATGGTGTAACAAAATATCTTTCATTTCCAACTCGAAGAGATTTTTTCTTTTGATTTCCAAATAAATGTTCTTATCTTGCCTTGAACGATGCACAAATTTTTGGAATCCAGTACCAACAGGTATAATCCCCCCTAGAACAACGTTTTCTTTCAGGCCTTTCAACCAATCAATACGACCTCGTAAAGCAGCTTTTGCTAAAACTCGAGCGGTTTCTTGAAAACTTGCTTCGGATATGAAACTTTGAGTATTCAGAGACGCTCTTGTTATTCCCAATAAGATTGCCCGATAACAGATCGATTCGTTCAAAGCACGCCCTGCTCGTTCCGCTCGCAACAATCCGATTAATTCTCCAGGTGAAAAAACATTAGACATTCCATCTTCTGAAACCAACACTTTTGATGTTACTTGACGTACAATAATCTCTATATGTCTATTATGGATCTGTACTCCCTGGGATCGATAAACCTTTTGGATCTTATTAACCAAAGAGATACGACTTTGGGCTATGGTTAGCTCAGCTCCAATTAAGAACCCCCAGGGGATCCCAAGAATTCTTGGTATACGTTCGTTCCAACCTTCAATTCTCCTTTCGAGGTTCATCGATATTGAATCAATCGAACGCACTTCTAAGATTTGTTCCACTTTTGGAAGACCTTGTGTTATGTCACCAGATCTCGATTTTTCATATATAAATGTAACTAATGTATCTCCTTCGTAAAGGATTTCCCCATAATGACCATGAACAGTTGCTCCTGGAGTGGCCAAATAAGGCTTAGCTGATCTTATAATTACGGAGTCAACATTAACAATTAAAATTTGACCAGATTTGATTACGTGTGGTTCGTATTTAAATAGACATACATTTTCACAAAAAAATTGTCCAAGGCTAATTATTGTTGATGTCTCTTCCCAATAATTGGGATGGAGAAAGCACCAATTCAAATGGAATGGGTTCAAAACGATGTTACTGCATGGATCAGGATTATAAATCCTCCTCTTTTCATCTATTAAAAAATATTTAATTACTTGAAGTACTTGGAAAGTCTCTTTTAAATTGTCAAGTAGCAAATATTTCTTTAACAAGATCAGATTATGAGTTATTAAATGGTAAGCTGAATAAAAATTAGATTTTTTAGGTACAATCGTTCCTAAGGGACCTAATAAATCCCTAATTTGGATTATGGGATCGGATTCTTTTGTCACATGATTATATTTCGAACTATTGAATGGACCAATTCGAGAACAATTGGATGATGACAAAATTAGCAAAGATTGGCATTCCTTCGTTCGATTCAACAACGTACCAACAGTTCCTTGATGTTGGCTAAGTGATTTAATCCTCGCCTTGGAATAAAAAGGATTTATATTGTTGCGATCTAATCCATTATCGGGAATCAATCCAGAACTTGCCCTATCATACCTTTTTCCGGTATACGAAATAGCGGACTTGACTAACTCAATTCTTATGAAATCGCGAATCAGATCATTTGCCCTTACCTGAACACAGGAAGCATGAACCTCTTCTCTAGAACCATTTTGTTCGTAGTCCCAATTCAATACTAAGCAAGTTCGAACTAATTGAATACTTGTGTGGTAAATTTCGCGAATTGACTTGCCATTTCCATAAAGGATATAATTGACAACTCTAAGTTGGACATTATCCTTTTCCTGCAAAAGATCCTGAGGGAAAAGTGTTGCTAAATTTAGCCCATCGGCTATTTCATATGTGACTACAGGTCGAACCGAAACAAAATACTTTTTCTTGGTAGGTGTGATACGTTGAACATAAATCCAATTTTTCAATTTTTTTGATTCCGTAGAATTTTGTTTTTCCGTTTCGGGTGGTATCAAAATGCCGCTGTGCTTGGATATCTTATCTGTCTCTCTAGGAAAATGAATATCTCCAGAAAAGATTTTCAATTCAATATATTTTTTTTTTCTCTCCACTCGGACTAATCCACCTACTCGGCTTCTTGTATTTATAGTGAGTCGTGTATCTACTCCAATGATACTATTGTTCCGGACCATTATGAATGAGGATCCCGGCAAGATATGCACTTCTTCGAGAATGAAAAAAAACTGATCTACTTTCATTTGGTATTTCGGACTAAATTCTTTTGCTCCTCGATACTCAATCAAATCCTCTTTTTTTATGATTGAATCTACCTCTATGGTCCCATGTTTAGTAATTCCTGAACTGTTTCTTCTGTATCGTGGATCATCAAAATAAGCAAGAATACTTTTTCTACGTAAAATACCATTTATGGGTATTTCAATCGAAATACCAAAACAGGGTATTAGTTCTTTCTCTCGTTCTTGATCATATTGTAATGGGATGATGAATCTATCTCTTCGTTTTTTCGCTAATAAATTTGAATTCTCTTGGAGAATAGAAGGATATATGAAATTCCAATGACCATTGGATATGATTCGATCAGGTCTTGAATAGTCAAGAATTTCCCTATCTTTTTTATCAGAAGTATATAACAATTTATGTCTTACTTGATGATTAGTCATTGAGAAGTCAGAGATATATCTTCCTTCAACAGAAAAAGAATCAACATTAATTTGATCTTGATCCTTGTGGAGCGAAAAAGACACTATACTGGATCTGCACGGACCTCCTGCTAATATCCATAAATGGCTTGTTTTTGGTAATAAATGAACGTTACCATATGTATATTCAGGTGCATGGTAGACGTCGGTACTCCAGTGCATTTCTCCCTCTAATTCAGAATAAATATGTTTTCGTACCCTTTCTTTAAAATGAAAAGTAGACGTTCCAGCACGAATCTCAGCAATCACTTGTTCTGATTCTACATATTGATCATTTTGAACTAAAAGTAAACTTTTTGGTGGAATAGTGACGTTATGTATAATATCCTCACTCTCAATAGTTACATACAAGTCCATAGAACATAAAAAAGCAGGATGCCCATGACGGGTACGTGTGGGATGAACCAAATCCTCATTGAATTGGATTTTACCATTAGAAGGAGCTCGGACATGTTCGGCAGTACCACCAGTGAATACTCCACCGGTATGAAAAGTTCTTAATGTTAGTTGAGTCCCCGGTTCCCCAATTGATTGACCCGCAATAATACCTACAGCTTCTCCCAATTCGACCAAATCGCCATGAGTGGGACTCCGACCATAACATAATTGACAGATCCAAGATGTACTCCTGCAAGTAAATGGGGTTCGAATATATATTGGTTGTGCTCGAAAGGTTATGAATCGATTGACAAGTCCAATCCCAAAATCTTGATTTCGAGTGGCAATGCATCGTAGGCCGATATATATATCGTCTGCTAATACACGACCAATTAGTGTTTGGACAAAAATTTTTTCCGTCATCCCATTTTGAGGACTCACGGAAATACTTTGGATAGTACCACAATCTCTTCTACGTACAATAATGTGTTGAACTACTTCAACAAGTCTACATGTAAGATATCCAGCATCTGATGTTCGTACAACAGTATCTACAACTCCTTTGCGGGCTCCATAGCAAGAAATTATATATTCTGTCAAAGAAAGTCCCTCGCGTAAATTGCTTTGAATGGGTAAATCAATCATTTGTCCTTGGGGATCTGACATTAATCCTCTCATACCTACTAATTGGTGTATCTGAGATGCATTTCCCCTAGCTCCCGAAAAAGACATTATATGGACTGGATTAAAAGGGTCAGTCATCTGAAAATTTGGATTCATTTCTTGTCTCAAATATTCACTTGTAGCATACCATATCTCAATGGATTGACGTAATTTTTCTACCGCGTGTACATTTCCATAATGATGGTGTTTCTCCAAAATAAAACTTTGTTGTTCAGCGTCTTGGACTAACCATCCCTTAGAAGGTATTGTTAAAAGATCATCAATTCCTAATGAAATCGATGTAGCAGTGGCTTGATGGAAACCTAAAGTCTTTACTTGATCCAGGATATGTGATGTATATCCCATTCCGAAATGATCTATTAATCTGCTAATAAGTCGTTTCATAGCAGTTCCATTTATCACTTTATTGTGAAAGACCAGATCGGCCCGTTCTGCCATAAGTACCTCTATATTCTGCTGAGTAGGATTCAACAATAGGCCTGAGTCAATGATTGGAAAAACTTAACTTCCTTTCCTCAATCTTGATTCATGTAGAAATTCAGAAATTATGATACTAGTTAAATTGGAAAGACCCGAATTCCCGTAGGAAGGGGCATCGCCTAATCTCATTTCTTTAGTTTAGATAGTGTATGAGTAGGCCCGACAAAACCCTTGTATGGCTTCTTCTATTTCTCGATAAAAAGAAATATGACCCAGAGTGGTTCGAATGTAGATACACCGGATTTCTTTTTTTACACTTCCTACCATTAGATAGTGCCCATAAATCTCATGATAAGTACCCAAAGATTCATATTGAACTTCGATGGGAACTTCTCTTGACCCAATGACACGTTGATCTAGTTTCCATCGGAGCCACAAAGGACTATCTAAACTGATTCGTTTCTGCCGATAAGCTCCAAGTGCATCATAGGAACTACAAAAATACGGTTCTTTTTCTTTCGTATACTTATAGTTATTATTGTCAACTGTTTTATTTTGATAGTTTCCGCAA